CATAAAAAGAGTTTCGTTTTATGGTTCTTTCATATACGTTTTCTTTAATTGAATGAACGTTCTGATTCTCAATTTCTCAAAATACTTCAATTGGTACACGCAAGAAATAGGCTAATTCAGCAGCCTTTTGTTCAATTTCTCGTGGAGTCAAATTCTCATCAGTACGGGTCAAGGGAATGGACCCCTGGCCTCGGATGTCCATATAAAGAACACGACGAGCATAAATACCCTCTTTAACTTCTATTCTAACGGACTGAATATCTTTTATAAGGAATCGGAGGAATATGCGACGATTTTTTCCCGGAAATCCCCAACGAAAAATACAGACTACTCCTTCCTTTCTATCGAATCGATCATAACCACTACCTACATTCCAGGAAATTGTGCACCACAAATAAGAGCTAATAAAGAGACCCGCAATTCCGTAGAAAGACATCACGATTCCTTGTGGAAAAAAAATGATTTGCTGAGGCGGAAAAAAAGATAGCAAATTTCTACCAAGATAACTGGAAGTTCCAACTAATAAGAAGCCTAATGAACCTAAAAAAAGGATAAAGGCCCAGCAGAAATTACTTATTTTTCGAGACCCCGTTATAAGTTCTATCCATATATCGTCTGATCGCCAAGTCATACTTTACTCGATTGCATTTTATTGGAATTGAGATAATACCCCAGAGAAATTTGACTTTACTTTTTTGTTTCCGAAGTAACTCTCATCAACTAGCACTAGTTTGAGGTGAACTAGCACTAGTGTGATGTCAACCTTTAGGAGTAATTCATCAAATTGGTTAAATCTAAAATAATAACATACTCTTTATTTAATACGATCCCACTATACATATCGATATACATATAGATTCACCGACTACATTTCAGCCATCCAGAGATCCTGATCTATTTGAAAATTGCTAGAATTGATATATCCATATATCATGTTTCTGCGTGCATAAGAGTTTTTTCCTTTATGTTCGGTGGCAATCACATGTTATACTATATTCCAATAAATAGATATCCGTGTTATGATACAAGTCCACGTTTTCCAAAAAAAAATGGATGAGATTGGGTCCCGGCGGATCTAAACAATCTTGTTTTTTTGAACATGAAGAAATAAAGAAGCCATTGCAATTGCCGGAAAGACTAGGCCTACTAACGGCACAAAAATAGATGGAAGGTTCAAATTTGTCATAGAAGGGGTACCTCGATTTACTATTTGTATCTGTTATTATGTTATTATATAAATAAAGATATCTTGTAATAATTATAATTAAATTAAGAATTTGAATTCTAATTAGATAATATTTATTATTAATATAATTAGAAGAATTTTTAATTATTAGTATAGATCTAAGTATCTATATATCTAAATCTAACTGAGTACGTATAATAAGAATAAGTGCAAAGAATGTAGAACTGTAGAACTAAATAAATGGACTTATTCATCTCCTACATGAGAAAGATATGTATGATAATAAACTTGATTATTTTTCTTCATTTCTTTGTCTTTTGTTCTTGTCTTCGAATTTTCTAAAAATAGATAAAGAGTTTTTTACCGATTATCGAAAGATTCGTTCGAATCCGACCCAACATGAATTTTTAGCTAAAATGGTTTTTCGGGAGATAGAGAAAGAGACAAAACTCTATTATCTATATTTAAATTTCAAATTCTATACCTAAGACAAGAACAAATTCGTTTTATTTTCCAAAATTCACGAAAGGAAGAACTCACTCTTGGTGATAAAGGCTTCTTGATTCGTAATCAGGAATATAGGTCAAAAAAAGAGTTATCCTCAACTTTCGTTTTGATTCTTTCTACAATTCGATCTTCTATCAGCAAAGAAAAGGCCATTATTATCTTATTTACTTTGATTCCGATAAACTAACTACTTTTTGCTACAAACACAAAAAAATGATTGAACTTAGTGCTCTACTTGATTTTGCTTGACTTTTGATTCAAAGGAAAAAAGGCGTGGAGCTTAAATAACTCACTCAGAACGCTTTTTAAAAGATTACGTGGTACAATTAGGTCAAATAAACCCTTCTGGAATAAGTATTCAGCTGCTTGTGAACCTTCGGGTACTGTTTTATTCAATGTTTGTTCAATTACTCTTTTACCTGCAAATGCAATGTAGGCATTGGGTTCGGCAATAATGATATCCCCCAACATACCAAAACTAGCTGTGACTCCACCAGTTGTCGGAGATGTAAGGATTGCTACATAAAATAATTTTTTATTTAATTGATAATCATATAAAGCAGACGATATTTTAGCCATTTGCATCAAGCTCAAACTTCCTTCCTGCATGCGCGCCCCCCCAGAAGCACACACTATAATAAGAGGTAAATTTTGATTGGCAGCGTGTTCAATCAAACGGGTGATTTTCTCTCCGACTACGGATCCCATACTACCCCCCATAAACTGAAAATCCATAACCCCAATTGCTACGGGAATGCCGTTTAGTTGGCCTATGCCTGTTTGAACAGCCTCGGTTAATCCTGTCTT